GTTTTCTTGAGGCCTCTTGCTCATATCTCTCATCAAAAGGTCCTATTCTATAATGTTTCTTTAGCAGATCCCCCGCTAACCCGAGCGAACATTCAAATATTTGTCCCACATTCATTCGTGAGGGAACTCCTAATGGGTTGAATACCATATCAACGGGCGTTCCATCTTGCAAATAGGGCATATCTTGTCTAGACAAAATCTTAGAAATTATACCCTTATTCCCATGCCTTCCAGCTACTTTATCACCTACTTTAATTTCACGTTTCTGTGAAATATATACACGAATCCTTTCTGGATTATAATTGGAAACCCCTCTTCTATGGATCCATCTCACATCAATAACTCGACCCCTTCCCCCTATAGGTAGTCTTAGAGAAGTTTCTTTTGAAGTGGATACCTGAATGCCAAGTATAGCTCGTAATAATCTATCCTCCGGGGCATATGAGGATTCGCTCGCTGTCTGAGGTGTTAATTTACCTACTAAGATATCATCTGTTTCTATCCAAGATCCCAGCATCACAATTCCATTTCTGTCTAAATTTCGGAGTAAACGAGCCTCTAAATGCGGGATCTCCTTAGTGATTCTTTCAGGACCTTGGCTTGTTACATGAGTCTGAATTTCATATTTCCGGATGTGAAAAGAAGTATAAATATCTTCATAGACCAGACGTTCGCTAATTAGTACTGCGTCTTCAAAATTGTAACCTTCCCATGGCATATAAGCTACTAATACATTTTTTCCTAAAGCGAGTTCCCCACCAGCTGTAGCCGCACCGCCCGCTAGAATTTGTCCCTTTTTAATGTATTTACCCCGCTGAACCTGAGTTTTTTGATGCATACAAGTATTTTTGTTGGAACGTTGATACATAACTAATGGAATGCTTATTAGAGTATCCCCATTACTTGAGAAAATGATCTTTTGAGTATCAGTATCAATGATTTTTCCCTTGCGTTCGGCTATAGCTGAAACCCCCGAATCTAGAGCCGTTTGGCCTTCCAACCCAGTTCCAACAATGCACTTCTCGGACCGAGAAAGGGGAACTGCTTGGCGCTGCATATTAGAACTCATTAAAGCTCGATTCGCATCATTATGCTCAATAAAAGGAATGAGGGAAGCTCCAATAGAAAAATATTGGAAGGGAAAAATGCTTCTAAGATGAATCTCTTCCCATGCAATAGTCAGGAATTCTTGACGATATCGAGCTGGAACAACCTGTTGTTCTTGAATACCCCGATTCAAGGCCAAAGAATTTCCTGCTGCTACCATATAATATTCATCTCTATTTGGTGATAAATAAACCATCTGTGCCTCTTTTGATCTCTCAGATAATTCATAAAATGGACTCTCTATAGATCCCCAATAACCAACCTTCACATGAATAGCTAATGATCCAATAAGTCCAACATTGATTCCTTCGGACGTGTCAATTGGACAAATACGTCCATAGTGACTCGGGTGGATATCTCGTATTCGAAAACTAGCAGTTCGCCCCGTCAATCCTCCAGGACCCAAATAACTCCATTTTCGCCCATGAACAATTTGTGTCAACGGATTAGTTCGATCCAAAACTTGAGATAAAGGGTGTAGGCCAAAAAACGATTCATAAGTAGTTGTTAATGAAGTTGAAGTTACCAAATTTTGAGGAGTTGGTATCAATTTATGCCTGATTGCTCCACATATAGTTCCTCGAACCGTATTTTCTAAACGAACAAGAGCCAATCCGAATTGATCCTGTAATAGATCTGCTACAGAACGAATACGTTTATTTTTCAAGTGATTCATATCGTCAAGTGTACCCATTCCCAGTTTCATTCCAATCAAATGATCCACAGCAGCCAATAGATCTCGTGGTAACAAAAATGTATTGTTTTGGGGTATATCAAGATTAAGTCTCCGGTTCATATTTCGTCGACCAATCTTTCCTAACTCACATCTTTGTTGAAAGAATTTCTTTTGTAATTCCTTGCATAAGGACTCAGAAAATACCGGATCCCCCCCTACACAGGCAAATTGTTGATAAAACTCCAAAATAGCATTTTCTTTTGACCCAATCTTTTTTTTCTCTTTATCATTCGGGAAAGACAAGAAAATCTCAGGGTAACAAACATTATCTAGAATTTCTCTTATATTCGAACCCATAGCTGATGATAGAACTAGAATAGATATTTTTTGTTTTCTACTTACACGGGCCCATATCCTTGCTTTTCTATCAATTTCTAATTCCGACCTTCCCCCCCAATCCGATATTATAGTACTGGTATAGACAGAAATTCCGTTATGTTCCAATTCTGAACGATAGTAAATACCGGGACTTTGCAATATTTGGTTGATCACAATTCGGTATATTCCATTTACTATAGAAGTTCCAAAAGAATTCATTATAGGGATGTTTCCAATAAAAACGGTTTGTTCTTGCATATTTCTACCGGTTTTCCAAATTAAGACCGCGGGTACATATAATTCAGAAGAATATGTGAGTGATTCATACACAGCATCTCTTTCTGTTATCAAGGGCTCTACCAATTGATATGTTTCCACAAATAATTTAAATTCAATTTCTTGATCTCTATCTTCAATTTTTTGAAACTTATGAAATTCTTCCGTCAAGCCCTGATTAATGAACCTACAAAATCCCTCAAATTGTATCTGACTAAATCCAGGTATTGTGGACATTCCCTCATTTCCATTCTGGAGCATCTTAATCTGAAGTTTCCTCTTTATTGAAAAAATCCCATTATAGGCTTGGCTCACTATTCATCGAACCCTACCAATTGATCTAGCAATGATGGAATGGATATTCTGTTTACTGAATCACATAAAATTTTAGTCAACTCCATCCATATATATCGTATGAACGAAAGCAAGACAGAGAAATGAAGGGCATTTTCGATGCAAGTTCGAATTTGATCTTGAGCCAGGTACAAATAGAAAGAAATGGAAATTAATAAAGCATTCTTGGGAAAAATTATGTCACTTAGGCTGATGGAGTTTTTTATCGAATATATAAATTGATCAATTTATACCTAATACCTAATTCTTTTATTATGATATTATGATCAGCGTACAAAAAAAGAAAAAATCAATGAGTTTAGGATTCAATCTGCTCTCTATGAATGAGAGAAAAACAGAAGAATCAGGAACAGCATAGAGTTTCCGCACACGCAATTTCATGTTCAAAAAGGAATTCGTAAATCGTAGAATTTCTAAAATACAAGGGAATTGCGTACGTATATAGTTTATAGGAGTAATCTTTAGAATGGTTAGGAAGTACATGCCGATATAGCTATCTAGCTATCCGTATATCACATCTTTTATCATAATTGAACTTAGTGCAACCTAGGTTAGGTCATACTCTATCATAATGTCTATCTTCTATTCATATTCAATGAAATATTCAAGCACGATGATCCTATATAGGGATATGTGCCATAAGAAATAGACCCGGGCTTGGTATCCATGTATAACAATTTCTGTTCTGGAGTTTACACTTTTCTGGGGTTTACATATACACATATATTTTCTTATAATTAGAATTGATCATGTAATTGATAATGATTAGTCGGAAATCAATTGAATTTTGCATCCATTAAGGTAAGGAGATACAAAATTCAGAGCTGTTTGCTAATTCAAAGTAAAAAAAGTAAGTAAGAGTAATAATTAAATAGTTAATGAAGTCAAGAGTAAATTATTCTAAATTGCCCTGCATTTTACAGTCTGTGACCGGGCCGGGAATCTTTTCACTTTTCTATAGATTCGATAGATCTATAGAAAAGTGAAAAGAGAAGGTAAGTTTTTAAGCGACGCGTGTTTTGAGATAAAATAAATCGAAGAAAAGAATAGAAATAGAATAGAATATGAAGTATAAGAATATTAAGAATATAGAATTCTAGAATTTCATATAATCTTATCATATAATCTTATTATCATATAATCTTATACTTATATATATACTTAGATAATATCTATAATAGAATAGATAATTAATATAAATTAATATCTAATTTATAATAGATAATGGAATCTTAGATAATTTCTTATCTAATATCTATATCTAATTTCTATACTTTCATATAGACTTTCATATAATCTAGAATTTCTTTCTTCTTTATTCTTCTTCATTTCTTTATCCGTTTTGGATGGAATTTGGCGGCATGGCCAAGTGGTAAGGCGGGGGACTGCAAATCCTTTATCCCCGGTTCGAATCTGGGTGTCGCCTGATCGACAAAAAAATACTTGGAATTTCTTAATCCTGTTGATCGAACTTGACGAATTCTTGCCCCGCAAAAACATAGGCAAGGGCTAGGTCTGTCGATACTTGATTTTGAGAAAAAAGATGACAGTCTTTTATAGGACCTACGGTTCTCAAAATCTGGGTTCTGAGTGTGACTCAAAAAAGTACCAATAAATCTGAAGTAACCCAATCTTATGAAAGATTGGTTTGGGCTATTCTGAATTTAATCAAATAAAAGAAATAGTGAGAATTCATTCTGGAGAACTATGAAAGTAAGAAGTCGGAAATCTTGGTATCCAAAGGTTCCTAAGAGACACTTCATTTTGGCTACTAAGGTTGAATAAAATATTCTAAAAAAGACTATAAAGACTCCCTAATTATTTTACACTAGAACTTTCTTTATTCTTTATATTGAGGTAGTATCTACTAACTCTGTTTGCGATGAAATTAGATTGGATAGGCTGATGGTAAATTCATTTCAGAATTGTGGCAAAGAACTGAAGATACTTTGTATCCAGACTCACTAGAGGCTCTGAGTACTGTTCATAAATTTAATCAGAATGGTTGACTGGCTCTTCTTTTTATTTGTATATTTTATTTTTTTTTTCCAATTCTTTGCTATTTCATCTTTGCTATTTCAATAGAATTCTATTGAATAAGAAATCTATGAACTTTTTATGAGTGGATTCATGAAATTGTTTCATAAAAGGCCGTAAGTAAGAATCCTATTTTGACTCTGCACCATTGATTCCACTATGATTCTAAATC